CAACACTTTTCCCTCGGGATATCTTGCAGGAAAAGGATAATGTTCAACTTAGAGTTGTCAATTATATCCTTTATTATGGAAATGGCAAGTCAATTCGAGGAATTTATCACACAAGTATTCAATTAGTTCGGACTTGCTTAGTATTGAATTGGGACCAAGAACAAAATGGTTCCATAGAAGAGGTTCATGCTTCCTTTGTTGAGGTAAGGGCAAATGATCTAATTCGCGATTTCATAAGAATTGAGTTAGTCAAGTCCACTATTTCGTATACCGGAAAAAGGTATGATAGGGCAAGTTCCGGATTGATTCCCGATAATGGATTAGATCGCACCAATATCAATCCTTTTTATTCCAAGGTGAAGATTCAATCACTTAGCCAATATCAAGGAACTATCGGTACGTTGTTGAATCGAAATAAGGAATGCCAGTCTTTGATAATTTTGTCATCATCCAATTGTTCTCGAATTGGTCCATTCAATAGTTCGAAATATAACAATGTGACAAAAGAATCGGATCCCCTAATTCCAATTAGGGATTGTTTAGGTCCCTTAGGCGCTATTGTACCTAAAATATCGAATTTTTATTCATCTTACCATTTAATAACTCATAATCAGATCGTGTTAAAGAAATATTTGCTACTTGACAATTTGAAACAGACTTTCCAAGTACTTCAAGTACTTAAATACTGTTTAATAGATGAAAATAGGAGGATTTATAATCCCGATCCATGCAGTAACATCATTTTGAACCCATTCCATTTGAATTGGTGCTTTCTCCATCATGATTATTGTGAAGAGACATCGACCAAAATTAGCCTTGGACAATTTATTTGTGAAAATGTATGTCTATTTAAATACGAACCACACGTAAAAAAATCTGGTCAAATTTTAATTGTTAATGTTGACTCTTTAGTTATAAGATCCGCTAAGCCTTATTTGGCTACTCCTGGAGCAACTGTTCGTGGTCATTATGGGGAAATCCTTTACGAAGGAGATACATTAGTTACATTTATATATGAAAAATCGAGATCTGGTGACATAACGCAAGGTCTTCCAAAAGTAGAACAAATCTTAGAAGTGCGTTCGATTGATTCAATATCGATGAACCTCGAAAGGAGAGTTGAAGGTTGGAACGAACGTCTACCAAGAATTCTTGGGATCCCCTGGGGGTTCTTGATTGGAGCTGAGCTAACCATAGCCCAAAGTCGTATCTCTTTGGTTAATAAGATCCAAAAGGTTTATCGATCCCAGGGGGTACAGATCCATAATAGACATATAGAGATTATTGTACGTCAAGTAACATCAAAAGTGTTGGTTTCGGAAGATGGAATGTCTAATGTTTTTTCACCTGGAGAATTAATCGGATTGTTGCGAGCGGAACGAGCAGGGCGTGCTTTGGACGAATCGATCTGTTATCGGGCAATCTTATTGGGAATAACAAGAGCGTCTCTGAATACTCAAAGTTTCATATCCGAAGCAAGTTTTCAAGAAACCGCTCGAGTTTTAGCAAAAGCTGCTCTACGAGGTCGTATTGATTGGTTGAAAGGCCTGAAAGAGAACGTTGTTCTGGGGGGGATTATACCTGTTGGTACCGGATTCAAAAAATTTGTGCACCGTTCAAGGCAAGACAAAAACATTTATTTGGAAATCAAAAGAAAAAATCTATTCGAGTTGGAAATGAGAGATATTTTGTTACACCATAGAGAATTATTTTGTTCTTACGCGACAAACAATTTCCATGAGACAAATTTACATGAGACATCAGAACAATCATTTATGCGATTTAATGATTCCTAAGAGCGGATTCATTTTAACTTTAACCATCTTTTAACTATACTGGTCTGATTATTGATTTGGTAATAAATAAAATAAGTAATTAAAAAAATTTATGGGTTGTGCCGTGTATCAATGGTCAATCCCCGGTAGAAGGTTCCATCGGAACAATTATTTATTTTAAGGTACCTCGTCTCTTTGTTAATAATAAGAAAAAGAAAAAACAAAAAGGAAGTGTGGGAAAAAATGACAAGAAGATATTGGAACATCAATTTGGAAGAGATGATGGAAGCAGGAGTTCATTTTGGTCATGGTACTAAGAAATGGAATCCTAGAATGGCCCCTTACATCTCTGCAAAGCGTAAAGGTATTCATATTACAAATCTCGCTAGAACTGCTCGTTTTTTATCAGAAGTCTGTGATTTAGTTTTTGATGCAGCAAGTAGGGGAAAAAGCTTCTTAATCGTCGGTACCAAAAATAAAGCAGCGGATTCAGTAGCATCGGCTGCAATAAGGGCTCGGTCTCATTTTATTAATCAAAAATGGCTCGGTGGTACGTTAACGAATTGGTCCACTACGGAAACGAGACTTTATAAGTTCAGGGACTTAAGAGCAGAAGAAAAGATGGGGAAACTCAACCGTCTCCCCAAAAGAGATGCAGCAATGTTGAAGAGAAAATTATCTACCTTGCAAACATATCTCGGTGGGATCAAATATATGACGGGGTTGCCTGATATTGTGATCATTGTTGATCAGCAAGAAGAATATACGGCTCTTCGAGAATGTGCCATTTTGGGGATTCCGACGATTTGTTTAATCGATACAAATTGTGACCCAGATCTTGCAGATATTTCGATTCCAGCCAACGATGACGCTATAGCTTCAATTCGATTGATTCTTAACAAATTAGTATCCACAATTTGTGAGGGTCGTTCTAGCTATATAAGAAATCGTTGATTATGATTAAGATTAAGAATAATAAGATTAGTTAATGTTAATTGTTGGGTAACTCCATAGATTTATTGGATCGGTTACTTTTTTTTTTAATTTTTTTAAATAGATAAAAAAAAAAGAACTGGGGATATTGATATATATTATGATGTTATGTGATTTCTTGGTATCCTAAATATATGATTAATGATTCAAGTTGGTGAGTTGAGAAAGAAATGGTTGAATCAAACTAATTCCTTTTTTGAAGTTCAATTTCTATCAGAGGACAATATGAATGTTATACCATGTTACATTAAAACACTCAAGGGGTTATACGAGATATCGGGTGTAGAAGTAGGCCAACATTTCTATTGGCAAATAGGAGGTTTACAAATCCATGCCCAAGTACTTATCACTTCTTGGGTCGTAATTGCTATCTTGTTGTGTTCAGTCATCATAGCTGTTCGGAATCCACAAACCATTCCGACCGACGGTCAGAATTTCTTCGAATATGTCCTTGAATTTATTCGAGACTTGAGCAAAACTCAGATTGGAGAAGAATATGGACCTTGGGTTCCCTTTATTGGAACTATGTTCCTATTTATTTTTGTTTCTAATTGGTCAGGTGCTCTTTTACCTTGGAAAATCATACAGTTACCTCATGGGGAGTTAGCTGCGCCCACGAATGATATAAATACTACTGTTGCTTTAGCTTTACCCACGTCAGTGGCATATTTTTATGCGGGTCTTACCAAAAAGGGATTGGGTTATTTCGAGAAATACATCAAACCAACTCCAATACTTTTACCAATTAACATCCTAGAAGATTTCACAAAACCTTTATCTCTTAGTTTTCGACTTTTCGGGAATATATTGGCTGATGAATTAGTAGTTGTTGTTCTTGTTTCTTTAGTCCCTTCAGTAGTTCCTATACCTGTCATGTTTCTTGGATTATTTACAAGTGGTATTCAAGCTCTTATTTTTGCAACGTTAGCCGCGGCTTATATAGGCGAATCCATGGAGGGTCATCATTAACTAGTTTTCAAAATAGTCTTTTTTTTAGCTTATCCCAATTCATGCATGGTTCAAGATAATCCGCTTGGTTGGAGAACATAATAGATATAAGTATGAATATATGACTTAGAGTCGTAGGAGAGAAGATGAACGATATTACGGAATTGTAAAAAAAAAAGATGGTTGGGGAGGTCACACTAGATGTATGTAATGTCTATAAGTCCAGCCACTTTTTGTGTGGGTTTCGAGGAATGATTCTATAATCCGATTCAATATAAAATGCGGCCGGTTTACGTTATGGAAGAAAGAAATGTATATGTAATATTAGATATTCACTAGTTATATAGTCCTATCTATATATAAATAGAAGTCCTTATACCCTACCTTATACCCTACCTATATACTAACTAACTATATATATATATCCAACTATTATATATATATAAACTATTATATATATATATAATAGTTAGAGAATATTAGATATTCTATATAATATAGTTAGATATTCTAAATTATATAGATATTCTAAATAACAAAATAAATAAAATAACAAAATCAATATATGTATTGATATACATATTGATATCGTTATATTGATATATTGATACCGTTGATATCGATCATATTGATATCCATTGCATATATTGATGATTGCATATATTGATTTGATTGCAGTTTACTGCATTTAGATTAGATGGATTACAAGATAAGTCAAGTCCTTTCCTTCTGTTTCATTTGTGATTGTGGATTGGATGAAAAAACAGATGAACTCAAGGATATAGAAGAGTAAAGAACGAAGGATTGAATGAAAGAATGGTTGGAAAGAAAGAAATGCAATAACTAGAACCGATATGGATTTACAAAAACTTCATCATGGGTAGAAACTAAAAACGAGATATTGAAGTAGTTCTGACGATTCAGTAATATTATCATTAGTTTTTAGTTACTTCTACCCAATAGATCTTAATGATCAAACTTAATAATAAAATTAAGTAATAATTCATTGGTTGATTGTATCATTAACCATTTCTTTTTCTTTTTTTTTTGGTGCGAGGAACTTACCATGAATCCACTGATTTCTGCCGCTTCCGTTATTGCTGCTGGATTGGCTGTAGGGCTTGCTTCTATTGGACCTGGAGTTGGTCAAGGTACTGCTGCAGGCCAAGCTGTAGAGGGTATTGCGAGACAACCAGAAGCAGAGGGTAAAATACGAGGTACTTTATTGCTTAGTCTAGCTTTTATGGAAGCTTTAACAATTTACGGACTGGTTGTGGCATTAGC